CAATCTATTCTTGAAATAGACAACTCGCACACACTCCCTTTCCAAAAAAAATCAATACACCAACCACTACAGTTAGATTTATTAGATTTGTTGCTAAAATATCGGTATTAAGCCCGAAACTCCCAGCGGATGGCCAGTGAGCTAAAAAAACGAAAGAATGGGTTACATTTTTCATATGCTCTCCTCTTATAGATAGGACGAACAAAGAACAAAGTTTTTCGATCACTTACTTCGCTCGCCCTTTTTTGATCGGTTTTTTTAATGCAATTTTTTTTTAATGCAAATAGATTCAATCTAGTAATTTATTTTAGATTAAGTCTTAGGTCTCGTTTGACCTGTGAAAGACCTCCTTTGTTGAAATGTTCCCAAAATTCCTAAAATAAAAGGAAAAAGACTTTCCACTGTCCTAAACTAAGGACGGGAAGGAAGAAGGCGAGCATATCCTCTAAATTGATCATCCTCAAATCAGCCCTTCCTGGGGTGGGGTATTGTCTGTCCCAATAAATAGATAATTCCAGGAGTAATAAATAGGAGTAAAGTATTGATATAATTGGAATTGCAGAAGCAAATACCAATTTACTAAAAAAAGAAAAAAGTATCTAATCTAAAGCACTCATTTTCTTTTTTAGGATTAAACAAAAGGGTTCGCAAATAAAAGTGCTAGTGCCACAACTAGTCCATAAATTGTTAAAGCTTCCATAAAAGCTAGACTAAGCAATAAAGTACCTCGTATTTTACCTTCTGCTTCTGGCTGTCTCGCAATACCTTCTACAGCTTGTCCTGCAGCAGTACCTTGACCAACTCCAGGGCCAATAGAAGCAAGCCCTACGGCCAATCCAGCAGCAATAACGGAAGCAGCAGCAATTAGTGGATTCATGGTGAGTTCCTCGTGTCAAAAAAAAAGAAATGGTTAAGGATACAATCAACCAAGAAATTCTTACTTCTAAGCTCTATTGGGGAGAAGTAACTAAAAAGTACAAATTGAAATGATAATCTGAATTGTCCGAACTACTTCGAGATCTCATTTTTAGTTTCTAATCATTAGAGGTTTGTGTAAATCCATATGATTCTTATTATTCTATTTCTCTTTCTTTCCAACCAACAACTCTTTCATTCCATCCTTCTTTCTTTACTCTTCGATATCCTTGAGTTCCTATTATTTCCCCTATAATCTAATCCATAATAAAAGACGAAATAGAGGAAGAACCCCTATTGAAATCGACCTAATCCAAATCCAATAGGAATTAAATCAAGATATACAATTGATAACAATATGCTGCATAGAACTGGATATGGAATCCAATTCCATATAGAGGGAATTCGATATATCGGATTAGATAATGAATCTAACTTAGGAATATATAATATCCCATATACACTTGTTTCTTCTATTTTGCGTATTTTCTTATTTTCTATTGAATCGGATTCGAAAATCATTCCTTAAAGTGGAAACCCGCACAAAAGATGACTGGACTTCTAGACATTAAGGATATAGATCTAGCCTGACTCCGCCCCCCTTAATGCATATATACTTTGACAATTCCGTAATATAGTCTATTCTCTCTCCTACAACTCTAGGTTGTATATTCATACGCATTTCTAACTATTTTGTTTTCCAACCAAGCGGATTATCTGGAACCATGCATGAATTGAGCTAAGCTAAAAAAAAAAGACTATTTCGAAAACTAGTCAATTCAATGATGACCCTCCATGGATTCACCTATATAGGCTGCGGCTAACGTTGCAAAAATAAGAGCTTGAATACCGCTTGTAAATAATCCAAGAAACATGACCGGTATAGGGACTACTAAGGGGACTAAAGAAACAAGAACAACAACGACTAATTCATCCGCCAATATATTCCCGAAAAGTCGAAAACTAAGCGATAATGGTTTTGTGAAATCTTCTAGGATGTTAATTGGTAAAAGGATTGGAGTTGGTTTAATATATTTCTCGAAATAACTCAATCCTTTTTTGCTAAGACCCGCATAAAAATATGCCGCTGACGTGAGTAAAGCTAAAGCAACAGTAGTATTTATATCATTCGTGGGCGCTGCTAATTCCCCATGGGGTAACTGTATAATTTTCCAAGGTAAAAGAGCACCCGACCAATTCGAAACAAAAATAAAAAGGAACATAGTTCCAATAAAGGGAACCCAGGGACCATATTCTTCTCCAATCTGAGTTTTGCTCAAGTCTCGAATAAACTCAAGCACATATTCGAAGAAATTCTGACCGTCGGTCGGGATGGTTTGTGGATTCCGAACAGCTATGATAACTGAACCTAGCAAGATAGTAATTACGACCCAAGAAGTGATGAGTACTTGGGCATGAATTTGGAAACTTCCTATTTGCCAATAGAAGTGTTGGCCTACTTCTACACCCGATATATCGTATAACCCCTTGAGTGTTTTAATGGAACATGGTATAATATTCATATTGTCCTCTGATAAAAATTGAACTTCAAAAAAGGAATTCTTTTGATTCAACCATCTCTTTCTCAACTCAGCAACTTGAAGTATTAATCTTATATTTAGGATACCAAGAAATCACATCAGATCATAATATATATCAATACCCTCTAATATATATCAATATTCCCCTTCTTTTATCTATACAAAACAAAAAAGAATAGTAAGTGATCCCATAAATCTACGCAGTTGCCCAAGAATTCACTATTCTTCTTAATCAACGATTTCTTATATAGAGAGAACGGCCCTCACAAATTGCAAATACTAATTTGTTAAGAATCAATCGAATTGAAGTCATAGTGTCATCGTTGGCTGGAATCGATATATTCGCGAGATCTGGGTCACAATTTGTATCGACTAAAGAAATAGTAGGAATCCCCAAAATGGCACATTCCCGAAGAGCTATATACTCTTTTTGCTGATCGAGGACGATCACAATGTCTGGCAACCTCGTCATATATTTGATCCCGCCGAGATATCTTTGCAAGGTCGATAATTTTCTCTTCAAGATTGCCACATCTCTTTTTGGGAGATGGTGGAATTTTCCCATCTTTTCTTCTGCTCTTAAGTCTCTAAATTGAGAAAGTCTAGTTTTCGTAATCGACCAATTCGTTAACATACCACTGAACCACTTTTTATTAACATAATGACAACGAGCCCTTATTGCAGCTGATGCTACTAAATACGCTGCTCTTTTTTTGGTACCAACAATTAAGAAGCTTTTTCCCTGACTTGCTGCATCAAAAACTAAATCACAAGCTTCTGATAAAAAGCGAGCCGTTCTAGCGAGATTTGTAATATGAGTACCTTTACGCTTTGCCGAGATGTAAGGGGCCATTTTAGGATTCCATTTCTTAATACCATGACCAAAATGAACTCCCGCTTCTATCATCTCTTTCAAATTGATGTTCCAATATCTTCTTGTCATTTTTTCCACACTTCCTTTTGATTTTTTCTTTTTTTTTCATCCTACCATTCAATTACGGAATTTATTTCTTTTTGAAGATTAAGAAAGAGCCGAAATAGCTTGAAATAAATAATAATTGTTCCGATGTAACCTTCCACTGAGAATTGGCCATTGATACATGGTATAAACGTAACCTTAATGAATTAACTGACTTCTTTTACTTATTAAAATAAAAATCTAAAATCTGACCTGTTAGTGTTCTAAGGTCAAAAGTCTAGTTTAAAGTCAAAAAATCTGCTTTATGTATCCTTAAATCGTATAATTGGGGGTAAATGGGGGTTCTGATGTCTCATAGAAATTGTTTGTTACGTCAGAATCAGAAGAAACTAATTCTGTATGGAGAAACAAAATATCTCTCATTTCCGACGCGAATAGATTTTTTTTTTGAATTTCGAAATAAAGGTTCTTGTCTTGTGGGGAACGATGCACAAATTTTTGGAATCCGGTACCAACAGGTATAATCCCCCCCAGAACTACGTTTTCTTTGAGGCCTTTCAACCAATCAATACGACCTCGTAGGGCAGCTTTTGCTAAAACTCGAGCAGTTTCTTGAAAACTTGCTTCAGATATGAAACTTTGGGTATTCAGGGAAGCCCTTGTTATTCCCAATAAGATTGCCCGATAATAGATCGATTCATCCAAAGCTCGCCCTGCTCGTTCCGCTCGCAATAATCCGATTAATTCCCCAGGTGAAAAAACATTAGACATTCCATCTTCGGAAACCCGCACTTTTGATGTTACTTGGCGTATAATAATCTCTATATGTCTATTATGGATCTGTACCCCTTGGGATCGATAAACCTTTTGGATCTTATTAACCAAAGAGATACGACTTTGGGCTATGGTTAGCTCAGCTCCAATCAAGAATCCCCAGGGGACCCCAAGAATTCTTGGTATACGCTCATTCCAATCCTCAATTCTCCTTTCGAGATTCGGCGATAGTGAATCAATTGAACGCGCTTCAAAGATTTGTTCTACTTTTGGAAGACCTTGCGTTATGTCACTAGATCTCGATTTTTCATATATAAACGTAACTAACCTATCTCCTTTGTAAAGGATTTCTCCATAATGACCATGAACAGTTGCTCCTGTAGTGGCCAAATAAGGCTTAGCTGCTCTTATAACAAAGGAATCAATATTAACAATGAAAATTTGACCAGATTTTTTTATGTGCGATTTAAATAGACATACATTTTCGCAAATAAATTGTCCAAGGTGAATTATTGCCGATGTCTCCTCCCAAGAATCATGATGGAGAAAGTGCCAATTCAAATGGAATGGATCCAACATGATGTTACTATCGAAATTCGAAATCCTTTGATTTTCATCTATTAAAGAGTATTTAAGCCCTTGAAGTACTTGGAAGGTTTGTTTCAAATTGTCAAGGAACAAATATTTTTTTAACAGGATCTGATTATGCGTTAGTAAATAGTAAGATGAAGAAAAATTCGATATACTAGGTACAATAGCAGCTAAGGGCCCAAAAATATCTCGAATAGGAATTCTAGGATTCGATTCTTTTACCGCATTGGGATATTTCGAATTCTTGAATAAACCAATTCTAGAACAGTTGGATGCCAACAAAATCATCAAAGATTGGTATTCTTTATTTCGATTCAACAAGGTGCCAATAGCTTCTTGATGTTGGCTAAGTGATTGAATCTTCGCCTTGGAATAAAAGGAATTGGTATTGGTGCGATCTAACCTATTATTGGGAATCGGTCCTGCACTTGTCCTATCATACCTTCTTCGTGTATACGAAATAGTGGACTTTACTAACTCAATTCTTAGGAAATCACGAATCAGATCATTTGCTCTTACCTCAACAAGGGAAGCACGAGCCTCCTCTTTTTCTTCTTGTTCCCAATTCACTACTAAGCAAGTTCGAACAAATTGACTATTCGTGTGATAAATTCTTTGAGTTAACTTGCTATTTTCATGAGAAAGAAAATTGACAAGTCGAAGTTGGAGATTATCCTCTTCTTGCAAGAGATCCTGCGGGAAAAGTGTTGCTAAATTTCTCCCTTCGTCCATTTCATATGCGACTGCAGGTCGAACCGAAACAAAATACTTTTCCTTGCTCTTGAGAATTTTTTTCCGTTGAACATAGACCCAATTTTTCCTTTTTTTTGATTCCTTAGATTCTTTCTTTTCTCTTTCTGGTGGTATCAAACTACCACCTAATATCTTATCTGCTTCTTCAGGAAAATGAATATCTCCGGAAAAGATTTTGAGTTCCGTATGGCTTTTTTTTCTATTCACTCGGACCAATCCACCTAGTCGACTTCTTGTATTTTTTGTGAGTTGTGTATCCACTCCAATGATACTATTATCAAGTACCTTTAGGGATGAGGATCTGGGCAAGATATGCAGTTCTTGAAGAATGAAAAAAAACCGATCTAGTTCTTTTTGGTATTTTAGACTAAATTCTTTTGTTCCTTGATGCTCAATCAAACCCTCTTTTTTTAAGATGGAATCTTCCTCTGGGCTCCCGTATTCGTCCTCTGAGTCTTCTTCTGAGTCTTCCTCTAAAGTCCCATATTCGTCCTCTGAGCCTTCCTCCGGGCTCCCATATTCGTCTTCTGAGTCTTCATCTAGAGTTCCATATTCGTCCTCTCGGGTCCTATATTTGTTCTCTGGGCTCCCATATTCGTCCTCTGAGTCTTCCTCTCGAGTCCTATATTCGTCTTCTAGGGTTTCATATTCGTCCTCTAGGATCCCATATTCATCTTCTAGGGTTTCATATTCGTCCTCTAGAGTCCTATATTCGTCTTCTAGGGTTTCATATTCGTCCTCTCGGGTCCTATATCCGTTCTCTGGGCTCCCATATTCGTCCTCTGAGTCTTCCTCTCGAGTCCTATATTCGTCCTCTAGGGTCCTATATTCGTCCTCTAGGGTCCTATATCTAAATTTCACAATTCCTGAACCCTTTTTATCTTTTCTGTATCGTGGATCGTCAAAATAAGCAAAAATAGTATTTCTACGTAAAACACCCATAAAGGGTATTTCAATAGAAATCCCCAAACAGGATATTAGTTCTTTCTCTTGTTCTTGATGATATTGTAATGGAATGACGAACCTATTTCTTCGCTTTTTCGCCAATAAATCCGAATTATCTTGAAGAATAGAAGGATAGATAAAATTCCAATGGCCGTTGGACATGATTCTATCCGGCGTTGAATAATCAAGAATTTCCCTATCTTTTTTACCAAAAGTATCCAACAGTCTATGTCTTACTTGATCATCATTAGCCATTGAGAGGTCAAAGATATATCTTCCGTCAACAGAAAAAGAATAAGTATTCATTTGATCTTGATCCTTGTGGAGCGAAAAAGACGCTATACTGGATCTGCACATACTTACTGACAATATCCATAAATGGCTTGTTTTTGGTAATCGACGAAGATTACCATATTGATATTCGGGCGCATGGTAAACATCAGTACTCCAGTGCATTTCCCCGTCTGATTCGGAATAAATATGCTTTTGTACCCTTTCTTTAAAATGCAAAGTGGACGTTCCGGCACGAATCTCCGCAATTACTTGTTCGGATTCTACATATTGATCATTTTGCACTAGAATCAAGCTTTTTGAGGGAATATTCACACTATATAGAATATCCTGACTCTGAATAGTTACATGCAAGTCTATATAACATAGAAAAGCAGGCTGCCCATGACGGGTACGTGTGGGGTGAACCAAATCCTCATTGAATTGGATTTTTCCATTCGAAGGGGATCGTACAAGGTCGGCAGTACCCCCTGTGAATACTCCACCAGTATGAAAAGTTCTTAATGTTAGTTGAGTCCCTGGCTCCCCAATTGATTGACCCGCAATAATACCTACGGCTTCCCCTAATTCGACCAGATCGCCATGAGTGGGACTCCGACCATAACATAATTGACAGATCCAAGATGTGCTCCGGCAAGTAAAGGGGGTTCTAATATATATTGGTTGTGCTCGAAATGGTTGTGCTCGAAAGGCAGTTATGAATCGATTGACTAATCCAATTCCAATATCTTGATTTCGAGCGGCAATGCATCGTGAACCGATATATATATCGTCTGCTAATACACGACCAATTAGTGTTTGGACAAAAAGTTTTTCCGTCATCCCATTTTGAGGACTCACAGAAATACCTCGGATAGTACCACAATCTCTTCTACGCACAATAATATGTTGAACTACTTCAACAAGTCTACGTGTAAGATATCCAGCATCCGCTGTTCGTACAGCAGTATCTACAACCCCTTTACGGGCTCCATAGCAGGAAATTATATATTCTGTCAAAGAAAGTCCCTCGCGTAAATTGCTTTGAATAGGTAAATCAATCATTTGTCCTTGAGGATCCGCCATTAATCCTCTCATACCTACTAATTGGTGTACTTGAGATGCATTTCCTCTAGCTCCTGAAAAAGACATTAGATAGACTGGATTAGAAGGATCCGTTATCCGAAAATTCGAATTCATTTCTTGTTTCAAATATTCACTTGTAGCATACCATATCTCAACGGATTGGCGTAATTTTTCTACCGCGTGTACAGCCCCATAATAATAGTGTTTCTCCAAAAGAAAACTCTGTTGTTCCGCGTCTTGGACTAACCATCCCTTAGAGGGTATTGTTAAAAGATCCTCGATTCCTAATGAAATCGATGTAGTAGTGGCTTGATGAAAGCCCAGAGTCTTTATTTGATCCAGTATATGGGATGTATATCCCATTCCGAAATGATCTATTAATCTGCTAATAAGTCGTTTCATAGCAGTTCCGTCTATCTCTTTATTATGAAAGACCAGATTGGCCCGTTCCGCCATACATAAGTACCCCCTTTTTCGGCTGAGTAGGATTCGACAATTGCTGAGTAGGATTCGACAATGGGCCTGAGTCAGTGATTCGAAAATTAAATTAACTTCCTTTCCTTAATCTCAATCTGGATTCGCGCGGCAAAAATGATGATACTAGCGAAATCGGAATGCCCCCCGAAAGGGGCATCGCCGAATCTAACTTCCTTGTTTAGATAGTGTATGAATAGGCCTGACTAAATCCTTGTATGGCTTCCTCTATTTCTCTATAAAAAGAAATATGACCAAGAGTGCTTCGAATGTATATAGAACGGATTTCTTTTTTTCTATTTCCCACTATTAGATAGTGGGCATAAATCTCATGATAAGTCCCCAAAGATTCATATTGAACTTCAATCGGAACTTCTCTTGACCCAATGACGCGTTGATCTAGTTTCCATCGGAGCCACAAGGGACTGTCTAAACTGATTCGTTTCTGTCTATAAGCTCCCAGTGCATCATAGGAACTAGAAAAATGGGGTTCTTTATCTTTCGTATACTTATAATTATTATTATTGTAACTTACTTTTTGATTTGGATAGTTTCCGCAACTATTATATCTATTTGCACAAATACCCCGACGGTTTCCAATCGTTAATACATAAAGTCCTATAAGCATGTCTTGGGTCGGTACGCAAATAGGATCTCCAATAGCAGGAGATAGGAGATTCATATGAGAAAACATAAGTAAACGGGCTTCCGCCTGAGCTTCCAAGGATAAAGGTAGATGAACAGCCATTTGATCCCCATCAAAGTCCGCATTGAAACCCTTACACACTAATGGGTGTAAACAAATAGTACGCCCCTCTACTAAAGTGGGTTGGAAGGCCTGTATGCCTAATCTATGCAGGGTAGGTGCTCTATTCAACAGTACAGGATGTCCCCGCATAACTTCTTGAAGTATTTCCCATACAATGGGTTCCTTTTCCCAAATTTTCCTTTTAGCAATCCTGACATTAGAAGTAGCGCGTTTCGTGATTAAATCGCGAATTACAAATAGCTGAAAAAGCTTTATTGCTATCTCTAGAGGTAATCCACATTGATGTAATGAAAGTGAAGGACCCACAACAATGACAGAACGCCCCGAGTAATCGACCCGTTTCCCAAGCAGAGTCTCACGAAACCTTCCCTCTTTACCTTCAATTACATCTGAAAGTGATTTGTATACTTTATTGTGACCATCCCTCGTTGGTTGCCCGCGGGACCCACTATCAAGAAGTGTATCCACGGCTTCTTGTACCAACTTTTCCTGGCACATTACTAAATCTGCTGGCGCTAATTCACTTCTTTTTAATAGATAGGCAAGGTTGTTGTTCCGACGGATAACTCTCTTATAAAGTTCATTAATATCCGAAGTCACTACTTTATCCCCAGACCTATAAACAATGGGTCTCAATTCGGGAGGAAGAACCGGTAATAAGCACAAAACCATCCATTCTGGTTCTACATTTGTTTGAATAAAATGTTTCGCCAATTGCATGCGTCTAATCAAAAAAACTTTTCTTATTCGTCTTTTTCTATCTTCCCATTCATCTCCACTATACCCCTCGTCTTCTAATTCCTTCCATTCGACCAAGGAATTCTCTATAATAATTCGCAAATCCAAATCTGCTAATTGTTCTCTAATAGCACCTGCTCCTGTCGCAATTTCCCGATTTCGAAATGTTGCAAAGCCTGGGGTAGAAAAAAAGGGAGAAATGCTGTGGTTACAGGATGAAATTTCATCTTCGAATAAACCTCGTAATCGTAAGAAAGTGGGTTTTTTAGCGCTGGGCCTAGCAAAAGAGAAATCGCCGTATACTAGGCCCTCCAATTTCTTAAGGGGTTTATCTAAAAGGTTCGCAATATAACTAGGAAGACCTTTCAAATACCACACATGAGTCACGGGACATGCGAGTTTGATGTATCCCATTTGATATCTTCGTATCCGAGAATCAACAAATTCTACCCCGCATTTTTGGCAAAATCTTTCGTCTTCGTTTTCAGCTACGCTCGCTCGAGAATTTCCACAAGCACAAATTCTGCTTTTTATGGGTCCAAAGATTCTTTCGCAAAACAATCCATCTTTTTCTGGTTTATCGGTTTTATAATGAAAAGTAGAGGGCCTTGTGACTTCGCCAACGACTTCCCCATTAGGTAGGTTTTTGTTAGCCCAAGCCTTTATTTGTTGAGGGGAAACGAGTCCAATTTGGAGTTGTTGATGTTTATATTGGTCAATCATAAAATAGAAATAAGAAAAGAATTTATATTTATTCCGATCAAACTTCCTCCCTATTAACCTGGAAGTTCTTCTCAGATACAAGGAAATGATTCAGTTCTAGAGCCAAAGATCGTAGTTCTCGAACGAGCACTCGAAAAGATTCTGGAGGATCCTCGTGATTAGGTACTCTTTTTCCCCAGATCGTAGCATTAAGTATTCCTTGGCGAGCTATAAGATGATCAGATTTATAAGTAAGTATCTCTTGTAAAATATGAGCAACACCAAATCCTTCTAAAGCCCAAACTTCCATTTCTCCTACTCGTTGTCCCCCTTGCTTGGCTCTTCCTCTAACGGGTTGTTGTGTAACAAGTGAGTAGGGCCCAGTAGAACGTCCATGGATTTTTTCATCAACTTGATGAATTAATTTTAAGATATAGGACTTCCCTATTAGAACAGGTTGTTCGAAGGGGTCTCCTGTTCTTCCATCAAATATTCTACTTTTTCCCGGGTACTCGGGTTCAAATACCCATGGATTTTTTGTTTGTTTACTGGCTTCATATAATTCTGAAAACACAAGTTTTCTTGAAGCCTCTTGCTCATATCTCTCATCAAAGGGTGCTATTCTATAATGTTTCTTTAGCAGATCCCCTGCTAATCCGAGCGAGCTTTCAAATATTTGTCCCACATTCATTCGTGAGGGTACTCCTAAGGGATTGAAGACCATATCAACAGGTGTTCCATCTTGCAAATAGGGCATATCTTGCCTAGGCAAAATTTTGGAAATGATCCCCTTATTCCCGTGTCTTCCGGCTACTTTATCCCCAACTTTGATTTCACGTTTCTGTAAAATATATACACGAACCATTATGTCTAGGGGGTCTCTCTGGATCCATTTCACATCGATAACGCGCCCTCTTCCACCTATAGGTAGTTTGAGAGAAGTTTCTTTTGAAGTGGATACCTCAAGACCAAATATGGCCCGTAATAATCCAGCTTCCGCGATATACGACGATTCGCTCGCTATCTGAGGCGTTAATTTACCTACTAAAATATCGCCAGTTTCTACCCAGGATCCCAACCTAACAACTCCATTTCTGTCCAAATTGCGGAGTAAATGTTCTTCTAGATGTGGTATTTCTTTAGTGATTTTTTCAGCGGAGCCTTGGCTTGTCGTATCCGTCTGAATTTCATATTTTCGGATGTGAAAAGAAGTATAAATATCCTCATATACCAAACGTTCGCTAATTAGTACTGCGTCTTCAAAATTGTAACCTTCCCATGGCATATAAGCTACTAATACGTTTTTTCCTAAAGCAAGTTCCCCACCAACTGTAGCAGCTCCCTCTGCTAAAATTTGTCCTTTTTTAATGGATTTACCCCATGGAACCCGAGGTTTTTGGTGCATACAAGTATTTTTGTTAGAGCGCCGATGGGTAACTAAAGGAATACTTATAGTCTTCCCACTACTTGATAAAAGGATCTTGTGACTATCAGTAGAAATGATCTTTCCCTCGCGTTCGGCTATAACGGAAACCCTCGAATCTAGAGCTGTTTGGCGTTCCAATCCAGTTCCAACAATGCACTTCTCGGACCGAGAAAGCGGAACTGCTTGGCGCTGCATATTAGAACTCATTAAAGCCCGATTCGCATCATTATGCTCAATAAAAGGAATGAGAGAACCTCCAATAGAAAAATATTGGAAAGGAAAAATACTTCTAACATGGATCTGTTCCCATGCAATAGTCAGGAATTCTTGACGGTATCTAGCTGGAACAACCTGTTCTTCCTGAATACCCTGATTCAAAGACAAAGAATTTCCTGCTGCTATCATATAATATTCATCTCTATTTGGTGATAAATAAACCACCTGTTTCTCTTTTTTTTCTTTTGCTTTCTCAGATATTTCATAAAATGGACTCTCTATGGATCCCCACCAGTGATCAATTCTCGCATGAATAGCTAAGGATCCAGTAAGTCCAACATTGATTCCTTCGGACGTGTCAATTGGACAAATACGCCCATAGTGACTCGGATGAATATCTCGGCTCCGAAAACTTGCAGTCCTCCCCGTCAATCCTCCAGGACCCAAACAACTCACTTTTCGCCCATGAACAGTTTGTGTCAATGGATTAGTTTGATCAAAAACTTGAGATAAGGGGTATGTGCCAAAAAAGGTCTCATAAGTAGTTATTAATAAAATCGAAGTTGAAGTTGGAGTTACCAAAGTTTGTGGAGTCGGTTTCGATTGACGTATGAATACTCTACGGATAGTTTTTTGAACCGCATGTTGTAAACGATCAAGAGCCAGTCCGAATTGATCTTGTAACAGATCCGCAACCGAACGAATACGTTTATTTTTCAAGTGATTCATATCGTCATCGTCAAGTATACCCGTTCCAAATTTCATTCCAATCAAATGATCCGTAGCGGCCAATACATCTCGTGGTAACAAGAATGTATTGTTCTGAGGTATATCAAGATTCAGTCTCCGATTCATATTTCGTCGACCAATCCTTCCTAATTCACATTTTTGTTGAAAAAATTTCTTTTGTAATTCCTCACATAAGGACTCCGAAAATACCAGGTCCCCACCTACACAAGCAAATTGTTGATAAAACTCCAAAATAGCTTTTTCTTTTGACTCAATCCTCTTCTTCTCCTTAGCATTCGGGAAAGACAAGAGAATTTCAGGGTAGGAAACATTATCTAGAATTTCTCTTAGATTCGAACCCATAGCTGATGATAGAACTAGAATAGATACCTTTTGTTTTCTACTTACGCGAGCCCATATCCTTTCTTTTTTATCAATTGCTAATTCCGATCTTCCTCCCCAATCTGATATTATAGTCCCGGTGTAGATAGAAATTCCCTTATGGTCTAATTCCGAGCGGTAGTAAATACCAGGACTTAGCAATATTTGATTGATCACAATTCGGTATATTCCATTTATTATAAAGGTTCCTAAGGAATTCATTATAGGAATGTTTCCAATAGAAATGGTTTGCTTTTGCACATCGAAACCAAAAATTAATCTCGCAGATACATATAATTCGGAAGAATAGGTGAGTGATTCATACACAGCATCCCTTTCTTTTATTGAGGGTTCTAGCAATTGATATCCTTTCGCAAATAATTGAAATGCAATTTCGTGATCTGGATCTTTAATTGTTGGAAACTTCTCAAGTTCTTCTGCCAAGCCTTGATTAATGAACCTAAAAAATCCCTCGAATTGGATCTGACTAAATCCGGGTATTGTGGACATTCCCTCATTTCCATTCCGGAGCATCTTAAGTTTCCTTTTTATCGAAGAAAAATTCCATTATCAGCTCACTCTTCATCAATCCCTATGGATCGATCTAGCAATCATGGAATCTATATTCTGTTTACTGAATCACATGAAATTCTAGGGAACTCCACATACGTATTTCATATATGTATTTCATACATATGAATAGAGACAATTACATATGAATAGAGACAATTTTGAGGAAAGTTCGAATTTGCCAGGGGTACAAATCGAATGAAAATGAATTGATAAAACATTCCTAGAAAAAAATTCTGCCACTTAATGATATTCTAATCAGATTGGATGGCAAAGATTTCTCATTTTATCTCCTTTCTATGAATGGGATAAAGCCATAATATAATAATTTATAAGCACTAGAAAGTTTGACTTTAGTTCGATTTAGAATAGCACGCTTAGTTTAATTTCAAAAAAGAATTTGAGGGTTCTTTTTTGTTTCGTAGTAGTAGAATTGCTAGAAAATATAGGATTTCATTGTAGAATCCTAAAATAAAGTAAGTCCTTTTTTTAAGTACATGCCAATCTAGTTATCCACCTCTCCACATATCCCTGCTTTTATCGTAATTTCACTTGGGTGGGCCAAGATGGTCAGGTCATACTCTATATCAGAGCAAATTTCCTTTTTTTATTCAAGATATTTAATGCAATGAAAAATTAAAGCACGATTCCCCATAGAGATATGTACATAAGGGGGATCCATGGATAATAATGCTGTTATGGATAATAATGCTGTTCGGACCTGGAGTTTACCTATACACGGATTAGGCATAAACCCATTCTATTTTATTATGCCATTAAAAGGAAGGGGGGGAGAGAATACTGATTTAAGAGTCGTTCACTACTGCAATTCAAAAAAAAGGAGAATTCTAGTTAATGGTTCCAATTTGTTCTGAATTTTGCAGCCTGTGACTGGAAATCCACTTTTTCTCCTTTTTCATCTCAATAGAAAGAAAAGGGAAGTTTTCTAGTGTTAGCAATGTGTGTTTTAAGATAGAATCCATGGAGGAGAATAATCGAAACTGGATCCAAAAAAAGCAGGAATAGATTTTTGGAAAAATATTGGAAAAAAGTAAGTAGAATTAGATTCAAGATAAAAGAAAGGGGGTTTTAGTAAGAAAACGTGGATGAATACTTGCTCTTTTCTCGATTTTAGATCGGATTTTTTGGCGGCATGGCCAAGCGGTAAGGCAGGGGACTGCAAATCCTTTATCCCCAGTTCAAATCTGGGTGCCGCCTGATCAATAAAATACTTAGGCTTATAGTACTGATCGAACTCGACAAATTCGTACCCCGCATAAGCTGGAGCAAGAGAATAACTAGGCCTGGCGATACTGGATTTTGAGAATCCATAGTTCTATTAGGGTTTGTTTTGTCGGTAGTGGCCCAATCGGCTACCAATAGGGATGAGGTAGCGTTTACTTATTCTTTTATTAATTTGAATTGATTCTTAATTGATTCGATTCGAGAATTTAAAACTACGAGGCTAAGATGTCAGAAATCTTGATATTCAAAGGGCTCCTAAGGGGCATTCTTTTTTTTTCAATCTAAGATTGAAGAAGGGACTCCACGAAGGAATATCAAGACTTCCTAATTATTATACATTTTATTTATCGTACATCTTATGCTACCTACATACACTAAAGTAAGGGCTACTGATTCCGTCGAGAATCAGATTGAATAGGCTGATCAAAAATCAATTTCGGAGTTGTGGATAAAGTCTCCTCATTCTTTCATAGAATGATAGAAAGCGGGGCTGTAGGGTTTAGGTTAAAAATAAACATAGGCAAGGTAGGTATCCAATAAATATTTATCTATCCTAATTTTATGGTATATTCTGACGTCCTTTGCTTATAAAAAAAAGGTAACAAAAGGAAGAAAAAATCTTTCTATTCCCGCGTCTTCCATTCAGGACATCATCCCCGTACTCTTTTTTAAGGAAAAGGGCTATGTATCGTATTTATACTTAATGCTCTCCAATTCTACCAGAAATCCTATAAGAATTTGTTAGGAGTAAATTCCTTGAACTGATTCATCCATAGCCTTAGGGCAGAATCCCTTTTTGACTCTGTACCCTTGATTCCACTATGATTATTGATCAATAGTAGAATAATTTCTTCATAGAAATAGGAGACATAATTTACATGGATATAGTAAGTCTCGCTTGGGCTGCTTTAATGGTAGTCTTTACATTTTCTCTTTCACTAGTAGTATGGGGGAGGAGTGGACTCTAGGGATACTACTAATTGATTGAGTAGTCGAATTGTTGTATCAACTCTTTTCTTTAATTGATCCTTTTGCATTAATCATTTTGCCAAACTTTATTCTTTCTTTCTTTAGTTTTGTTTCACTCCTGTAAGAAACTCTTGTAAGAAGGAGTCGTTCTATTCTACTCTATAGAAATAGAAAGAGCGATTACAGCAATTCATAATTTCTACTAGAAGTGACGAATGGTTAAAAAAGTTCTATACATAAGAAAATTAGACTTTCTTCCACGGAGCTATTCACAACATATCGCACACTTTCCATTTGTTTTATACTCTTTTCTTATTCTTAGAAAAATTTTTATGCTCTTTTGAAGCATCTCGCCGCATGTTTAAGCATGAAAGATTCGCTGATTTTGACTTTTACTTTTTTTCTTTTACTATAGTCTATTCTCATATTATTTTTCTCTCCCTCCATGGATTCTTTCGTGAAGAATTGTCTTCGATTTTTTTATTTTGACTTGATTGAAATTAAGTGGATGCAGTGAAAAAAGAAATTGAATTATACTACTATTTCAATCTACTAATCTATTCTATGTAGATTCAAGATAATATAATAGAAAGACTCTAAAGTGTGGTAGAAAAAACTATATGTAGTTCTTTCTACCACACTTTATGATTCCAACCAGATCCTTTCATTTAAGACTTGGATTTTTCTTTTATTTAATCCCTTTTTCATTTCTTCAATGATTAATTGGAATTCCAATTAATCATTTTGGCTGACTGTTTTTACATAAATAATAAGTAAAAAGGCAGTAGGAACTAGAATGAACAGTGCAGTAGCAATAAATGCGAGAATATTGACTTCCATAACCTCTTTTTTTTTCGCAATAACTCGGGATGTAATCCCATGGAGAGGAAAAAGGGGTATCCTGTAAATTCAAGGGGAGGACTTGCATTCTGATAATACTGAATCAATTCAATATTATGAATATCGGATCTATCAAATCAATTCATGGTTGAGAGTGGAATAGTATAACATAGGAAGATCCCTTATTCATACTAAGACCAAAATTGGTTTTTTGATTGGATTAGGAATTCTCTCTTTTTTTCATCCTTTTCTACTTTTTCTTTTCTATATCTATAACCCACGATCTTTCTTATCTTATCCAATTTCCCTTCCTTTTTCTTATAGTTATACATACAATTATGTATGTATGTATTATATGACCGACTTTCTATGGGTCACATAGACATACAAATAAGCAGTAGAAGTAGAAGTGAGATGGAGAAAAGAGGGCTTAAATAAAAAAAATCGAATATTTTCAATTTAGGAAAAAGGGCGTTTGCTTTGCTTGGTTTTTCTTTTATTTTATTAGGTTACTATCAATATCCACTTTTTGGGTCTAAAGATGAGAGCGGATCCATAAAAAAGGAGTCCGCAAATGGAATGAGAATGAGATAGATTCTTTCCAATTAGTCATTGAACATACACAAACAAAGTTGGAACTACAAAATGGAAGGGGCCTGGTTTAACCCAAAAAGTACTAATTATATTAAATTCACTGTCTAAGAATAAATGAATACAATTTATGTATGGATTCCGATAAAATACCGGTACTCTATTCCATAATCCATAAGAGTCGAATAGGAAGTTAAGATGAGGATGGTATCATCATAAGGATAGAGTAATATCCTAAATTATACTAATCCACGTATGATATGTATTTCTTTCTTTATCAACCGGGAGTAGTGAAAAAAGAAATTCCTATAGGCCTTCCCTCCCTCTTTAATGAAAAATGCGAAATCAAAAAAGTGAAGTAAGGATGCCCCATAGGTATTTGATCCTGTCTCCTGCCCCCTTTTTTTGATGGAAATTTTTTATGGAAAAAGGAAAGATGAATTTACCCATTCATTGAACCCTAGTTCGGGACTGACGGGGCTCGAACCCGCAGCTTCCGCCTTGACAGGGCGGTGCTCTGACCAATTGAACTACAATCCCCGCGGGGTGTATGGCATACCTATACCTATTTTTAAATAGAACCATAAGAAGATTCGATTCGTCTGTCGTACTCTAAGAAATAGACGAATCATATACTACATACCCATATATCGTATGTGGGTATAGTGAGAGTGACATAACTAGTATGTCGCGATTTTTTATCGCTTAAAATGGATGATAATCCACCTTTCAATAAGAAAAACTCTTTTGTTTGTAAAAAAGGAATGAGAGAAATATGGATTAGAAAGAAATTTCCCCCTTTCTCTTTATCCTTTATTTCTATGGATCAGACATTTTTTTTTATGGAAGAAAAAAAATGGATTTAGTTCATATTCACGAAGCCCTAGATTTTTGGGCCGAGCTGGATTTGAACCAGCGTAGACATATCGTCAACGAATTTACAGTCCGTCCCCATTAACCGCTCGGGCATCGACCCAGGAAGAATTTATTCTAGGGTTTTTGATAATCTATGATTAACCTCCTTTCATAATACTCCCTACCCCCAGGGGAAGTCGAATCCCCGCTGCCTCCTTGAAAGAGAGATGTCCTGAACCACTAGACGATAGGGGCATCACTAAACGATAGGGCCATATACAACCGCTCGTCATTATACTATAATGATAGTATGAGCAGTTTTTTAGAATTGTCAATATACTCGAAGAGTATAACTAGATCCAAAGCAAAGAGTCTTTCCTACTTTTCTGTTATGCTTTCTTAGGATTTTTTTTTAGTTGATGGTTAGGTTAATTCACGGATCATCTCCTACTTTTTAGGGAAATTCATTTAAAGGGTATAGAATAAGAATAGATTAATAAAAGGGATTCTAGATTAGTTCAGTACAGGTAGTGATTTGATTGATCTAACAGGAAAAAGAGTCCAATTTGATTTCTTTTTTGCAATTTACACTCCGTGCTTCATTTAGTGTTCAGACCAAAAATGCATGCATCCCACACTAAGTCATAAAATTCAAGAAAAAAATAGAGAAATTTTCAAAAACAAAGAAAAAAAGGTGAATAAATAATAAATTTAGTAGAAAAGTACTTTATCGGATTCGAACCGATGACTTACGTCTTACCATGGCATTACTCTACCACCAAATTAAAAAGCCCTTTATCGGATTTGAACCGATGACTTATGCCTTACCATGGCATTACTCTACCACTGAGTTAAAAGGGCTTTTTATTCAATTCCAAAATTAGCCACTTTGATTTCCCATTATGGGTCTACTGCATAATGTACATAATATATGTACATATAGAGATATATGTAGAGATTATATATGTATATATCGAGATCGAGATATAGAAGTTTATTCATGGCAAGGTTCAAAATCTTGAGAAAATCAAGAAAAATAAGAAAATCTTTCATATTCTCTCTTATCACTTGCACAAAGTAGAGGTTTTTTTTTATTTTATTATATAAAAAAATATGTATAATAAAATACGTGAAGAGAGGGTTGACACACTAAAAAATTATGAGTATAGTAGTATCCAATATATTTGAAGAGGGTAAGTTCATAGGTATGTAAACACGATCTCGTACGACTCACTAAACCAAAGCACGAAAGTTATATTATATTCTATTGTTTAGAGGAGGGAAACAAATATGATTCAATTGTTGAATAATATAAGAGAAAAGGCCAAAGGGGCAATAAGAGCTGCTGTCAAAAAAATGGTAGACTTTTTCTTTTTTATCTTTAGGCTATTGACTTTTCACGTGCTCAGAACGTTCTGCAGAATTAGGGACTTTTTTCTTTTATTGGCTGATCTTATGGTGAGATTTTTCTCCATTTATGTTTTACTTCCTATAATTCTAATTGGGTGGGGTATAAAGGAATTCGCGCTCTTCATATACCCATATGGCTGGTTAGTAATTTTCAGTGAGATACTTCTTATCTGTTTTGGTGAGAGATTGAAACTATTTTTAACAGGCATCTCTTGGAAAAACCTTCGAGTTCAAAACTTTTCCATTTTTCTTAAAAAGTTTTGGACGGATTTGTTGAAGCGATTTTTAACAGGTACCCCTTGGAAAGGGGGTACTTGAATATTCTCCAAGGATTCTAGTTGTTGCATTTTGAACAAACTATGTTAGAGTTTTAGCAACAATTTGCTTGTAAAAAGTGGGCAGTAGAATTTATATTGCAGAGTATAAAAATTATTCTACTGCCTGCCCAACAAAAAATAATAAACCATACCCTACATACCTAACTCCTCCCGGCTATGGGTTTTCTGTTTCCGAAGACTAGGAAAAAAGGAGGATTCTGGAACCCTAAGGGTTCGATGGTATATGGATATGAAAAATATAAGATTTCCGATCCTAGCGGGAAAAGGAAGGGAACAGATACCCAATATGATTCTTGAGAGGAACATTTGGTAATGGTCTTGGTCCTCTATGCTTTTTTTATGTGTTCTTAGTTCTATTCATCTTCTTTGATTCTTTTAAACAAGAATCTAATAAACTAGAATTGAGTGGAAAAGAGGGGAGGAAATTAGTAAATGGAGAGGATCGACTAACCAGAGACATTTAGGATCTTCTTTACATCAGGTAAATCCGTCGGGTCCTGTCCGCCTTTCTCTTTAAGTTACGACTCTTTGTTTCTTGCTTCTCTCAAGCCATAGGGAAAGTCTATGATGAATTTTTGAAATTCATCTCACTCTTTCTCTAGGGCTCGGACTTCATGATAAGTGGGGGAAGAAAACATCTTCCCCAATTTCTTTGTTCAGAATTGAACAAAAAGGAAAAGGAAGAAAGGGATTTAAGGGGGCAGTGCTGCCCCCTATATCTCCTAGTGTATATTGTAGGAATAATCAAACTATTCCTTACAGCAGTCTGGCACACTTACGTCCTCGCAAAGCAAATAATGATCATTGTAGTCGTAACCATAGAATAAGAATACGACCCTAATCGAAATGCATACATTAGGTTCATACGCTATTGGGATGGTAAGAAGATATGTATTTTACAGACCAGAGAGGCTATCTAAACCCTAAAATAAAGGCCCGCGATCGAAGTACCAATCGCTCACTGTCATGAACCTTCTCCATTTGATTCAATAAGGGGGAATTAGCCTCCTTCTCGAATGGCTACCCTTGACAAAGGGTAGCGTTGGTATCATAATCTACATGTAGCGGGTATAGTTTAGTGGTAAAAGTGTGATTCGTTCTATTAATAACTGAATTTGAAATGATATACTTAAGGTGTCCTTAAGTTTTTTATATTCCGATGAAAACTTTAGTTCTTATAAAGGATTTAATCCTTTTCCTCTCAATAGCATATTGAGGAAGAATATACATTCTCGCGATTTGTATCCAAAGACTAATGGAAATTGCATCCAAAATACAAATTGGATTATGAGTACAGAGTCGCGAAGCATAATTTTGCATTGGATTAAGTATTCCTATTTTTTAAATATGAGTAAAGGATCCATGGATGAAGATACAAAAAAGTTTATTTCCAATCGTAACTAAATCTTCTTTTGTTAAAAAAGGAAATGGAAGCCTAATAGCTAAAAAACGGTAGTTTTGGTTTACTAGAACCATCAGCATATTGTTTCAGCTCGGTGGAAACCCAATTCTTTTCCTCAGGATCTCTTGAATAAAATTAGGGAACGAAGTAAGTAGATTAGATAGATTTAGTAGAATTTCTATTTCCTACTCTATAGGGATCATCTAGAAAGCGGAGAGCTTTGGTTCCATTCAGATAGAAAAGCTGACATAGATGTTAAGTGGTGAGAATATCCATAAAGGAGCCGAATGAAATCCAAATTTCATGTTCGGTTTTGAATTAGAGACGTTAAAAATAATCAACCAACGTCGACTATAACCCCTAGCCTTCCAAGCTAACGATGCGGGTTCGATTCCCGCTACCCGCTCCATTCTGTATAAAAGGACTATTCTATTTGTCTAGACATGGTAGAGGCCTGTATTCAACCTTTTTCGTCCACCAGTTTCCGGCCCTCCAGAGCGGAGTAGAGCAGTTTGGTAGCTCACGAGGCTCATAACCTTGAGGTCACGGGTTCGATTCCCGTCTCCGCACTTAGCTGTCTGTATAAAAGGACTATTCTATTTGTATGGATATGGTAGAGGGCTGGGCGGTATCCAACCCTTTTTTATTCATTAGTTCCCGGCCCTAGAGGGCCAAATTGAGCAGTTTACAAAGTCACTTGCCCCTACAAGAAGAACTCTCAAGGCTCCTTCCTACCCTGCAGAAAAGAAAAATGAAATGAAAGAAAGGCACAGTCTACCTACCTTCCCTTTAAAAGCAGTTTGCCAGTTGTTCGTCTCGGTGAATCCCTGATTTAGGGAGTCCTGTTGGCGAGTTCAATTCCCGCCGCCGGAGCCCCCTTTTTTTGAGTGGGGTGCAAAGGAAGGGTAAGATAGTAAGGGATACGGTATTAGACTAACACCTACTTAATTTAATATAAGTAGTTAAGTAGTCAACTAGACTAAATTTTTTATCATAGTACCTTACTAAATTAAGCTGGCGAGCGGCGGGAATCGAACCCGTATCTTCTCCT